TGCCCGATATTGTAATTATCGTTGATCAGCAAGAACAATATACGGCTCTTCGAGAATGTATCACTTTGGGAATTCCAACAATTTGTTTAATCGATACAAACTGTGACCCAGATCTTGCTGATATTTCGATTCCAGCAAATGATGACGCTATAGCTTCAATCCGATTAATTCTTAACAAATTAGTATTCGCAATTTGTGAGGGTCGTTCTAGCTATATACGAAATCCTTGATTAATAATAAGATAAATAAAAAAATTCTTTTTTGAACTCCATAGATTTATGGAATCGGTTACTACTCTTGAATCGCATAAAAGAGATAAAAATTACTGGGGATATTCTGTGATTAGTTAGTATCCAAAATAGAGAATTCAACTAATCAAGTGGAAAAAGAGACGGTTGAATCAAAATAATTCCCTTTCAAGTTCTATTTCTGTAGAGGGCAATATGAATGTTCTATCATGTTCCACCAACACACTAAAGGGGTTATACGATATATCTGGTGTGGAAGTAGGCCAACATTTCTATTGGCAAATAGGAGGTTTTCAAGTCCATGGCCAAGTACTTATAACTTCTTGGGTTGTTATTGCTATCTTATTAGGTTCAGCTAGTATAGCTGTTCGGAATCCACAAACCATTCCAAATGATGGTCAGAATTTCTTCGAATATGTCCTTGAATTCATTCGAGACGTTAGCAAAACCCAGATTGGAGAAGAATATGGTCCATGGGTTCCTTTTATTGGAACTATGTTTCTATTTATTTTTGTTTCTAATTGGTCAGGGGCTCTTTTACCATGGAAAATCATACAGTTACCTCATGGGGAATTAGCTGCACCCACGAATGATATAAATACTACCGTTGCTTTAGCTTTACTCACGTCAGTAGCCTATTTCTATGCGGGTCTTAGCAAAAAGGGATTAAGTTATTTCAGTAAATATATACAACCAACTCCCATCCTTTTACCCATTAACATCTTAGAAGATTTCACAAAACCTTTATCACTTAGTTTTCGACTTTTCGGAAATATATTAGCCGATGAATTAGTAGTTGTTGTTCTTGTTTCTTTAGTACCTTTAGTGGTTCCTATACCCGTCATGTTCCTTGGATTATTTACGAGTGGTATTCAAGCTCTTATTTTTGCAACCTTAGCCGCGGCTTATATAGGCGAATCCATGGAGGGTCATCATTGACGAGTTTTCGAAATAGTCGTTTTTTAGCTTAGGCCAAGAGAATCTATACGTGACTCAAGATAGTCGACTTAGGGAATATAAAAATGAAAAAAAAAAAAACGCTATGTATGGCAAATAGACATCTACAGTAATAGGTACGCTATTTAGGAAATTGTAAAAAAAGGAAAAGAAGAATAAGAATTGAAAAAACGAAATTCCTAAAAAAGAAATTGGTTAGTAAGGGCGGGTATGGGTATATGGAATCTAATGGCTAGAATCCAACTCTTGCACGTTTCAAAAATGATTCTAGAATCCGATTGAATCTAAGATAGGAATAGTTGGTTTACGTTATGGAAGAAAGGCGTGTATATGTGATATTAGATATTGACTAGTTATATATGAACTAAAGATATATCTAATCCGCCCTACTACTATGAATTTAGATGGGGATTCATATCGAAGTCTTTTACTTTCGTCTGTAACTGTGAATTGAATGAATAAAAAGATGAAATCAATAAAAAGAACGAGGAATTCAACTAATGGTTCAGAACAAAGAAATGGATTCACAAAAATCCCGTCGATAGAAACTAAAAAAGCTATATAAAAAAGAGCTATATAAGTAGTTCTGATGATTCAATAATATTAGTCCATTACTGCAATTGGCAGTTGTTAGTTATTTCGTCTGGATGAATCTTTTTGGTGGAATAATTAAATCATAATTACTTGGATGATTGTATCATTAACCATTTTTTGATTTTTGTGTGAGGAACTTATCATGAATCCACTGATTTCTGCCGCTTCCGTTATTGCTGCTGGATTAGCTGTCGGGCTTGCTTCTATTGGACCTGGAGTTGGTCAAGGTACTGCTGCGGGCCAGGCTGTAGAAGGTATCGCAAGACAGCCCGAGGCGGAGGGAAAAATACGAGGTACTTTATTGCTTAGTCTAGCTTTTATGGAAGCGTTAACAATTTATGGATTGGTTGTAGCCTTAGCGCTTTTATTTGCGAATCCCTTTGTGTAATCCTATAAATATGAAATATAAAAAAAACGTATTTTATTTCTTCCGGGGACTTGCTTTTTCGAATTATATCAATATTTCACTCCTACAATTACTTATTCGTTGAGACACTAACCCCCGGGAAGGACAGATTTGAGGATGAGGAATTAGCATGCCGATTCGCTTTCTTCCTTCCCGTTCTTATCAATGGCCCTCCCCCTTTTTTAGTTTTTTCGGGAGTGTTACAATAAACCAAGTATTCCGTAATTGACATGATACCTGCCCTAGGTTCTAATAAGTATTATTCTTATTAGTTATTAGGAATTTCCAATTGAAA